AGTACTACACGAGCTCGTAAGTCAACAAATACGGAACGAGCCTTGTCTACGAAGCAGAGCGACCTCGTCTTGCTTGCTTCTGGCGAAGCTTCTAGCTTATAGCACTAGATAATAGGCATTCTTGTATGGTAGGAATACTACTTTTTAGGCCGACGGAGCGATAGCGAAGCCAAGCCGTATAAAGGCGAGCAGCCCTTATAGCAATAGCAAACGGCCTACTTATAGCCGCCTATTTTTCCCCTTTTTTCGGGGACTTCAACGGGTCTTACAAGCTCATAAAATGGCAATTCTTCACGTTTTCCTCAGACAGTGGGAATGAATTCTATTACTTGATTGACATTGACAGATATGTGTACCACACCAAAGAAGCAATATGCCGATTGATGTACCAGCTAAGCCAGCTCGACCGTATACAGTATAAGGGATTCGCCTTTGCCTCAGACAGAAGAACAACGGATTGAACAGGACAGTACCACCGGTAAGGGAAGCCTCACATAGATATTGATTTAAACAAAGGAACCGAAACCGGTACAAGAAATGAAACTAGAGATGGAATTAAAGATGAAACAGATGACCGACCTACAATAAGACGAAAATAGAATTACTAATTCCATTCTCTAAGACGAACTAAAGGGATGTCTCTAAGCAGCCAAGCCAAGGCCAAGAACAAGCAGGAGTAGTCCTATCTGCCTAGAAAGATTCGATAAAGAGAATGTGAGTGGGCAGGAGATCAATAGACACAGAAAGAGAAGACCAAAAGGAGCGGAAGGCACTCAGTTGTTTATGTGAAATCAAGGAGCAGCAGGTTACACTTTTACACTTTCCCGAAGAGAGCTAAAACTAAAAGCAATAAAATCAAAAATGATAAATGCTAGTAGATGAAAGATGGGATGAGATGCTAGGCTTGGCGCAGAAGATCAATCATTGAGCCTTAGGCCACTACCGAGCAGCAATGGAGGATCATAACACTTGAGAGATGTTCCATTCCCAATGGCAGAAGAAGGATGCAAGCTGGAAGGACTTGGACGAAAGAAAGCAGTTTACTTACCTACTGTAAGAGACCTGTCTTGACTCTCTAGTCTCTGTCCCGTTGCAAGGAATCCTCAAGAAGTCCTCAACTTGATGACAGCATGAGCTTCGGTGCTACTACTTATCATGATAGGAAGGTCCACTCAAAGTAAATATACAGATTCAATTTCAATGCAGCTTCAAGGGATTAGGTTAACGGAACACCTCTGCTTTCCTCTCCCTTTCAACCTTCATCAGAGCGCTTTTTTACTCCATTTCAATCTATTTTGCCCTATCACTCTTGTGTTCCTATAAAACGAATAGAAAATTCGGATCAGGCTATTCTCGCCTTCTTGTCTAACCTAATAAGAACTAAAATCAAGGAGTTTATCTTACTTCCTGGAGCGAAGCCCTATTCAGGCGGATAGAATCATTTCGTATTGTGTGACAAAGAGACTTCCTTTTAAAATAAAGCAATTTCAAAACAGAATAAAAAGAAAGAACTTTTTTTCAAGTAAAGCAGAAAGATCTCCCCAGGCAAGCTGCTTTCTTTACTCCAGTCTTTATGTATGTCTCCCCCTCCCAGAGTATAAGTCACTGGGATAAGGCAAAAGGGATATCTTCCAGCAAGCCAGTTCAAAATGTCTTTTGAATCGATAAATTGTTGACTGCCTATAATCATACTCGCATAACATCCATTTTATTTCTTTTCATTGCAATAAACTTGGAAGTCTGGTCTTGCTTAAGCAGTAATATGCTGGCTGAGGATTATGAGAAGGCATGGAGCTTAACAAAAAAATGTCAGAATCTAGGCATCTTTTCGGATAACTGGTGATCTAAAAGATTTGATTTTTGCCATGTTTTCCATTAGAGTGGAGGCTATAATTTGACTTTTTCTAACATCGCATGCTTGACGGATACGGATAGGAATTGTCTTTTCACCTGGCATCTTTCCAGTTAAAAGAATATATTTTCCAATCTTGCAGCAGTCGCAGTGTACCTAGTGTCAGTCCCGCTTTAAGCTGCAGTAAGAGTGCTGTTTGGAGGGGCTTTAGTTCATTAGTCCTAATCTAATGCATTTCGAGTGCTAAGGTGGCTCTTACGTAGAGGGTACGAAGCTCTGATGAGGTTCCTCCATGGCATGGATAAGACGAAGCTGAGGGTCCCGAGGTTAGCGTTCAAAACTATCTAAAGAAAGGACTCCAATTCCGAGCATTCCTTGCTTTACTAGCGAGCTAACGTTATCAAGGCGTCTATATAGGAATGTGGTAGGCGCTTTCAGGCAGGGGTAGGAGTGCGTGCTAAGTGCTTATATGTCGTTGGATATTCGGTTTGGTATAGGTAATTGGTTCTCTTAAAGGGTTCTATCCATAGTCTTTCATATATATCAGGTTATAGATGACAAGCAAGACAGTTTTCAAGCAGGCGCAAAAGGGTAAGATATTCAGTTATCAAAGAGTTTGAGTCTCCCTAGGGAGAGTTCATTCCTTCCTTATATACAAGTACCTCCCTTAAAGTAAAGGTAAGCCCCTACAGTTACACCAAGCAAGCATATCCTTTTTTCCACTTTATAGCGGTTGGATTACTTGAGTGTAAAAAGGTTTCTCCCTGGGATTATAGACTAGACCTATACTAGTGGGCAAGCAGGCTCAGGCTCTAGGGCCACAGATCATTAGGTTCAGTCCCTGGTGATCGAACCATTACTCTAAGGTGACTCTGTCCCTCTTTCTTACGATACAGTTCATTCCGTCCCTTGACACCATTATCAAGTTGGAGTCTTTACCAAGTTAAGCTGCTTCTCTTCTCGGGCTCGGGAAAGCTATTCAGGCAAGTTAATTTGCAAGCCTTTAGCCGAATAAAGCTATCAGCAAAACGGGCACCTCACTTTTGTCTGGCCCAAAAGCAAAAGCAAGGAACTTCAATTCGGCAGAATCTTTCTAAAGAGAAAGCTTTCACGCAAAATATAGATATAAAATAGATCCTCCTACTTACTATACCTCCTTTTTAATCAACTGCTTTATACTCCAATGTTGCATAGTTCAACGGAGAAAAGAACCTAAAAGGGTAAGCATACCCATAAACCCCAAGGAAATCGCCTGTAAAGACACTCCCAACAAAGCAGCTAATGCCCGTCAGTCCTACAACTCTTTCTATATAGTTGCGGCTAATGCAAGGCAAAACGTCTTGTCTGAAAGCCAAGGGAAGAGGTTATTAGACAACTTAGCTACAAGTCCGAAAGCCAGGAAGGCAGAAGCGACTAAAGCACCTACTGAGACAAACAAGCCGTTGAACCCTGTATAGACGAATACTTCTTTATGGAAGCTCCTCGTTGCAAGCAGCACCTTCAGATGCAACAAGTGCCATGTTGTGTTCACTCCTTTAGGGAAGATTAATAGGTATCACGACTGACTCCAAGCCGAGCGTAATTAGCAGCAAGACTGACTAGCTGCTTTAGTTACCTGAGCTGATAGAGCTGTCATGCCTACTTGTCCGAAGGAGCCTTAAAGGCGCTGGCGCGCTTCCTAGCGCGTTTACTAATAGAATAGGGGCTTGAAGGCCGTTGCTTGCTTACACTATATCTATCTACGGTGCTTACTTCGCCTTCGGCGGGGGGCTTCCTCTTTGCCCGCGGATGACTAGGAATGGATCTTCTCTACTCTATTTGTTCATGTCTCGCCTCTCTTTCGCCTAGGTCCGGAATGGTTGATTGTACTTTGACTTCGTAACCTTTACGGGTCAGTCTAGCTATACGGGTCAGCTTACCGATCACTCTATGTGAATTCTTCACTCCTCCCGACTATTCCTATACTATCACACTTGCAGGGCTTCCAAGCCCCACTAAACTTCAACTAAGAAATACAAGATTTCATCTTCCCTCTGTATTCTCTTCCGTAGCTGCTCCTTCTCGAAGACCGGATTTATGGTCAACGACTCTGACCTTATTTTCGGCGTGGAAGCCCCTACTTGAGCATCTCCTATGAAACTACTTCCCTACGGGCTCATTTCCGGATATTCATATTCCACGGATGCCACTACCGGGGTCCCCTACACCCCGAACTAGCAGCCTAGCCTAATTGAATGACTTTCTTATCCAGCTTCTTTTGAACAAAATGAGGCCTTCAACCCCTTCCCCCTTCGGAAAACACCATCCAAAAATCAAGTTTATGACGCTCACGCAAAACGATCTTGCTACTTTTTAATTCAGTTTAGCCTACTTATTGAAGCGCGACAAGCAGAACAGCCAAGCGCAGTAGGCAAGGAAGCGCTCTTTGACCGCACACCCTAAAAATAGCCCCTAGTCACAGTCCCTAGGAATAGTCCATTAGATTAGGTGCGCCAGCCTACTTCCCTTCCTCTTTTCTTTTGAGAGATAGATCATGATAGAAAGATAACCCTTTTTCTCGAAAGGGACAGAGCTTGACGCTCTAATCCGAATCCGATGAATCAACATCCACATCCGTATAAGCGGGCAGTTGGAAAGGAGGAAGGAAAAGCACTCTTCGCGTACAGCGCACAGCAGATGCCCTCCAAGCGGCATAGCCCTCAGCTTCGGAATCATCTCATTCCTGATCAGCGAACCACTATCTCACACTCGAAAAGCATCAATCGCTCTGCCCAGCTCGGCCGGCATCCTAACTGGAAGAAGTACCCAGGGTATCCGATGAGGATTTGGGATTTAAGGAGCTTGTAGGTAATCCAGATTGCATAATTCAATCATGTGTCGTTGTTAACTCAATGATCCGGACCATGTGGTGCAAAACTCACTTTGATGAACTAATTGCTCTCCTTCCGTCACCTTCAACAATTGAATATTGAAACTATAGATTACCATGTACAATGCACCTACAGAATTGACACTGACAATTAACACTCTACTACAGCAAGTCTGACTAGGTGACCAGCTAGTTGTACTAGGGACGTGCATGAAATGACCAGTCAGCGTCAGAGAAAGCTACAAGCCGAGAAGAAGATGAGGTCGCCAAGCTCCGCTGAAATAAGAGGCCATGACCAAGAGATCCTTTCAGATATCGAAGGATGCCTTTGACCGCAACAAGATGAGCCGACCGGGGAGCATTCATAAATTGTGCTACGTGATTTACAGCAAAGGATATATCAGGCCAGGCCTAGTGAGTGTAAGATATTGTAAAGCTCCAATTACCTGCCGGAACTCAGTAGGATTAGAAAGTGGAGCACCGTCAAGAGTAGACAAGTTGGATTTGGCAGGCACAGGAGTTGAACAAGGCTTTGAGTCTGTCATATCGCAGCGACGGGGTTGTGTTAGGTTGTGTTCACTTTTCATGGCCAACCCACTCCCACCTACTAATACTAATCCGTTCCAAGCAGCCTCCCTCAATTGAAAGAATCAACCAGGGGGAGAAAAGAAAGGATTGGTCCAAGCCCAGCGCTGTTAATGATTCCTTTGATCGACCGGAGGGATAGAAATATGGGTATCGATAGGCGGCCTTCCATCCCAATTCAATCCTGAATCCAATACCGAGATCTCTGCTCCTGCTCCCACGAATGGAAGCGGGTCCTTCTGGCTTAACATTTCCCTTTGCTGGTTGACCCAATGAAGTAATCTCCAAATGCCTAACCTTGCCGGTCGAAGGAATGGAACCGAAGATGCTTCCCCTCGCTCCGATCGCTAATTAACAACCGAAATGAACGGGTGATTCGCAGAGATTGCCCTTCCTCGACTCCTCATGCTTCCGTGTCTCCCTAGGCCGGCTTGCTTCAAATTGATTGGTTTAAACTGGATAAGAAGATATCGAGTCAACTGGACCGAACTGCCCGGGAGGGAATGACACCCCGCTGATGGAGGAACCGATCCGTTGCCGGGCCTCAGGTTCCGATAGAGGGATAGATGGGAAGAACCCCGGGAGCTAAGGGAAAGGCAAGGAAGTTCGGAACAGAAGGCTTAGGCGAACCCCCACCTCATTGCTATTGCTTCTTTCGGATCACCAGATCCCATTTTGCCAGGCTCAGGACCCGCAATGAATCCGCTTTCTAGCTTCCAATTGTCAGCATCTCCTCTATCCGGATCCAGGCACCTCCTAGGTAGGTCATTTGGAGAAAGAAAGGGAATAGTGAGCCTAAAGGCTTCCTCTCCTCTCAAGACAGTTGGGTATGCAGGCGATGCTGTTGAGAAGGGAATGGATACCCAAGGGTATACTTTTCTTCTTTCTAAGCTAGCCAGCCCCTCCGACGGGCATTCTACGTCTTCTTTATTGGCCGAAGCATCTGCTGATGGTGGAACATCTCCATTCGTGCCATTGACCGAAGCGCCTGCTGCATTTCAACATAGACAACTACTTATGCAATGCAAAGTTTTAGGCATAGACTAAGTCATAACCGCAGATGCATTCACTATGAACATAGTCTCTGGACATCTTTACCAGACATATAGACAGCAGGCATAGACATAATACATACTCCCATATATTAGACATTTCACTATGACATAGACATATACACCTGGGTATGGACATAGACATTCTCACCATTGACATGGATACAAGACATGTGAACATGGGCATAAGACGTACTTTTTCATGTTAAACACTAAAAATGCACTAATCTAAATAGGTTATATATATACGACTTGATTTATTGAAAGAGAAATTATTCAAAACAAGCCTTTAAAATGCGCCCCTCACGGCACTCATGGGCTCCACTTATTTTCTTTTCTATTATACAAGTTTACGCACAATGCTACGGGACCATGTATACTATTGGCCCCGCGGATTGACGTCTATATGACATTTCGAAATACGGCACTCTCGCCCCCTGGGATTGACTATTCGCCTTTCCTCTTTTAGCTTATTAGCTTACTTATAGGCTTCCCTCTAACGCGCATCCCTTTTCTTCTTTCCTAGCTTGCTCTCCTTCGGACCCTCCCCCTCTTGGCTTTATTGCATATGTGAGCTACCATAGAGCAGAGCTAGTATCCGTCCTATACCTCTGAAACTAGAGGAGCGGTGTAACATATCATATTTTTATTCAAAGAAGGCAAATTCACGCATCTTTCATAGACCTATGTATTCCCTATTACAGATTGCTTGAACAGGCCTGAGGCTTAAAGAAATAATGCCAATTAACGAGACTTCTTACTTAAGCTCAGGAAGACCCGAAGCACCTATCGACCGTTACAGGAAAGAAGACCGATTACGAGAGTTTCCAGTTGAGAGATTCCAGATAGCTTTCACAGTACCGTTGACAGGGGAACATAACCTCTTTTTTTGAAGTGCTCAGTAGCTTCAAGAAGATCGTCCTAAATAATATCCCAGAAGGCCTGGTAAAAGCTACCAGAGAAGCCATCAAGACCAGGGGCACTGTCACCAGACATCTCAAAGACGGTTTCCTTAAGTTCGTCCAAGTCCAAGGAAGGAATAGCAGTGGTTATCAGCTTCATTAACAAGAGAAGGCATCAATCAAGTTATCATCGATGACTGATCCTTCAGAAGATTCCATTTTTGAGATAAAGTTGACCGCTTCATTGCCCATTTCCTCTTCATCAGAAATCCATCTACCCTTGCCATCCTTCATTTTCCTGATGATACTCCTTCGGTATCCATCTTTAGTAGTCGCATATGAAATAGGATGAATTGATAGCGCTCAAAAGCTCCGAGGTGAAGGTAAGCAGCGTACCCCTAACAGGACCAAGCATCACTGTAGACTCCAGGCGCCCAAAACGATCAAAAATCCGTTTATACAAGTCAGCATACTCTGTAACAACCCGCATCCCCTCCACAACGACAAGACCCTTACGATTACCACGAGAAGAACCTCCAACATGCTCACTCTGGGCGTCGGTCTCCGTATCGAACACGGCCCCTGACGGAACGGAACCTAAAAACATCCTAACCCTCGGAAGGCGAAGCTCTCAACATAAGAGAAGCAAGCTACAACTATTGGGATAGCAGCTACGACTATCGAGTGAGTAAGACAAGGAACTAGAGCTCACTCCTCTCTCGCCCTATCTTAATAAGAAAGGATATGATCCTACATTTTCCGTGTAGCAATCAATGTCTGGGGACATAGTCAACCTCCTACTATAAGAGCGATTCCCTGGGACCGGAAGGGTAAAGTGATTAAAATGAAATAAGTTCAATTGGTAACTAGAAGATAGAGAGAGAGAAGGTTACGAGTGCAATCGCTTATGCGATTGGGGACAGAGGTCAGGGACGGAAGCCTGGGTTTCGGGTTTTGAATCCTAGCGCACCGAACTAGGGCATCGTCTCTCGCAAGAGATGGAATCGAAGGACTTCGCCCGAAAGCTATGATTGGTATCCCCAGGGGCAAGACGCTAGGCCAACAAGCCCAAGGTGAGACAGCCCTGCAAACTCGTACTCTTCTTTTAATGCCCTAGGATCGGATTCAATAGTAGCTGAGTCAATAGCTGGGGATTCCTTCTCCCTCAAAGCCTATTCTGATTGACTTTAGTCCTCGGGATTCTTTTTGGCATCAAGCCTACCCTCACATGCAGGAGATTCGATAACCCGGTATTATTCCTCCTCATGGACTAAATCGGATGCTTAAGCCAATAAGGTTGCACCTCTGTCTAACCTCTTATTTGACTATGCATATGGATCTGGGGTAGTGCTAACTAATCCTTCTTGTTCTAACTCTTCTCTTTCTCTCTGCTTTTACTATGGGGTTACCATGCCCATTACGGAATACGATGTGTCAAAGAGCGGATGCTGTCCATCTTCGGAGGAAGGATTTGCTGCTAAGACCGGATATGCCGAATCTGAGCTGAGAGATGCGAGGTCTCGTCTAAGCCCTTCTGCGGATTCTCAAGCAAGAGCAAAGAGAACAGGGGATTGCCCACTAAGAGCCATTTACCCGAGCGAGATTGGACAGTTGCTCTATCTGCTCTCGAATCGGATTCTGTTGAAATAGGCGAAATGGCCCTTCCCTTCTTCGAATCTGAGATGATAGTGACCTTTCTAACTACGCATTCTTCCTTCAAACCTTCCAACGAGCAGGGAATTCTGTAGCACTAAGACTAGCAGGTTTTATTACCCTAAGAACGGTTATCCCGCTAAAGAGCCTTTATCCCGCAAAAGAAGATAAAATGGCTGGGGCAGATCTATGGGCAGGAAAACCATAGTTTCTGGGGGTTCTCGTAATCCCCTCTTTGAACTCAGAAAGATGGGCGTAGACTCGAACTAATGTTCATGGACACGTAAGAGAAGCAAAGAAGGTATATAGCGCCAAACGAGGCTAAGAAGAAAATAGCATTAAGGAAGAGAGCAACTACGAGCGATGAAAGCGGAAGATTGAATATGAATAAAAGAAGGACGCAACAAAATTCAAGATGAGAGCTGCTAGTTGTAGCGCGCTAGCGCCCCTATAGAGTCAGGGTCTTCTTCTGCCATCAAAATCCGTCACTCGTTGGTTGGTGTTCAATTCTTTTTATTGAGATTATGCCTTCAATTTCATTCTTCGTCTTCCTAGTCGCAGTATTCTTGCTCAACCCAACATGCATTTTAGAGTGCCGGGGCGATAGGCGCGCCGCAGTCACGCATTCGAGCAAGAGCCTTTGCCTTTCTTCGCTATGTAAATAGAGGGCCGGAATAAGTGCCAGACTCTCAACAAAAGAATGGATTAAGGTGATAGAGTGTTATCAGGAGACGCTAGGCTTCGGAATTGAAAAAAGTGCTCTTTTTTTTTTCGTCAGCAGATTTCGCTCATCAAGTTCTGTTCTTGTTTGATCTGCCGCTGTTAGAACATAACACCACAATATTCGTCCTTTTGGGGTTTAATGCTCTCCTCTCAATGGTGAATCGATCATTCGATATCCTTTGACTTATACGAGGACGGAATGGAAGAAAAGTAATGAAACCTGCGATGGCTACTAAATAACCTCCTTTTACTTTATCAATAATAAAGCCTTTGACTTTGACCTTTGTATTCGTTCGCCTAATCTTGTTCAGTTCCATCCAAGCTCGGTTTTGTCTGAATCTTCGTGGAAGAAGAAGAAGCGGTTCACCAGCCACTACATCTGTGGATCCCATCAAATTATTAACCCTGGCGACTGCTCGCTCTTTGATCAGTGATTCACCGGCCACTAGATCGATGAATAATCTCTCCAAAATCCGCTTTTTGATCAGTGATTCACCGGCCACTAGATACAGGGATCCCACTTTATTCTCAAACCTGGTGGCTCGGTTGATTGGCACTCCTGTAAGCTCATCTTGCATACAAATTCTGGGGGTCCCAAGTCCTGCATCCACCAAGAACATTTCTTCCTTTAAGTGTAAAACTTCAGATTGTAAGGCGTTTCCACTACATAAGAAAAAACTTGAATTAGATCTTGGAAATGATCGACTCAAATAGATGCTCATCATCAGCTTTTTTTTTCCTCCTCTTACTATTGATCAGAAGCATCCAGCAGCGCCAAAGAAGGAAGATGGAAAGTCTTCTTTGTAGACTCGCACCGCTCACTTACGGTTTTATACGGAGGGGGGTTGTATTGAAGGGCCATAAGCTTTGAATCAATATGCGTTGGTTCCAATCCGGATCTCGTTGTTTGGGTCTCGAGATGATATTCAGGAGACAAAAGAGCAGAGCTGATAGAAATGCTAATGAGAATAGAGATACTAATCAAAACTTTAATAAAGACTTGTGCTCATTGTCCAAGATTCCTTTGTGGGACTTTCTTTTTCTTCTTCTTGACTTGACTCAACAACCCTCCCATTCAGGACAGAACTCTAAGGGTATCTCTGAAGATTCAAAATACAGAAGAGCGACTGCCAATCAAGACAATATTGAAGCACGCGCCTTAGGACCGATCCCAGTGAAATAGGAAAACGAATCCGCGCGCTACCGACTAGTAGAGTCTCCTTCATCGATCGGAACAAAACTAGCAAAAGAGACTTTGAGGGAGCAGCGCTATACATAATACTAAGGGATCCAGGCTCTGCCCGAATGATACGATCAGTAACTTCTAGTATCCAAGCTATGTGATCAATAACTCTTCTCCTAGAGGCGAATTCCTCAGGGCGCCCTAAGCAACCGAAGGGTAGAGAAGATGAAGAATAAGGGTAATCTACACATGCGGCTATACCAACAAAAAAAAGGAAAGAGAGGACCGATTGATACCAATAGCAAGATACACATCTTTTTAGACTCCGAGGGGTGAGAATAGTTGAAGATCAGAAGATTGGAATGAAATACCTTAATAGATTAAGTGCAAACTTGATTTTATATATTTTATATGAGTAAGCCCCTTCCCTTAGGAACAGAAGGATACACAAGGGGGTAATTTCTCACAATTATTCACGTTCAACTCCAAGATCCAGCAAGCCAACTTCAACCGAAACTGAGTCACATTCTCCCTCTCTTCCTAATGGAGGCACATACCATTCTTGTAACAGTGGATGGATAATCTAAAGTCTCGTAGTCTTTGTTTCTAAAAAGGTTGTGTCCTTTCTACATATATCGAAATTTGAGTCTTTCACCCCTCCTTTATCGAATTAGCTATGCTAATCAGAAGTTTCACTATGGCGATTGGAAGAGGCACAACCTCAATTCAAGTCGAGCAGCAGCTTTTCTACAGGAACCCGGCATCCCATTAACTGAGACTTCCTATGCATAGCTGTAGCCTTTCGTCATACCCAAAGGGTACTTAGTGCCTCCACCAACTACTAGGCTGTAATCTTCTTGTTTATAAACAAAATCGAGGGTCTATGCGGCTCTCTGAATAATATACTGTAGTCTATTTGAAGCGTTCCTGCCCTTTCTTGTCTTGAATCAAACGGAATTGAATAACCCTGTGTAGTGGGTAGAATATGCCTGTGTAGCGGATAGCATGGACTGATTGAAATAGCATACTTGTGCAATGGATCTCGTTTATCTTTCATATGTTAAATGTTCGTGTAGTGAATTCACGGCTAGAGATAGTACATTCTGGGTCGATCAAGGAAGGTAGCGTATACGGGTACTTGGGATTTAGTAGAGCATAGGTTCAATAACCGGGCTTGGAAAAGAGAACTCGTTCAGCAAGAGAAGAGGCTGGGTTTTTGGTCTTTCTACGTTTCAAGTGCCACTCCTTTGGTTAGTACTCCAAATTGGATTTCTTTCTTGTTGGTTCGAAGTAATGCTCCTTTTATTTAGCTATGACCTACATTCTTTGGTTAAAGTGCTCATGCAGCTTCTAAGGGATGCGTTCCCCTCCAAGTTGTTTCAAAGTAGCATCTGTGGATAAACGATGGTTAAGCCGCATCGGTGCGGTCGGGATCGCCCGGCACTTGTGAGGCAGAAGAATCCTTGAATAAGAAGATCGAGCCAATCCTTGTGGAAAGTCTTTTTTTTAGTACTTGTTAGCGTCCCTTCCCCCTTTCTATGTACCCAGTCTACGAACCAGGCCTAATCTAATAGGCCTGGAAGGCCCTGAAAACACCGATACAGCATGGTTTCATAGTGTAGGATGGCTCTTACCGGAACTTCTTCACTCAATTATCAAGATTAAAGCTACTTTCTGCTTTTGCTCGCCGATGGCTGCGCCTTTTCTCTTTCTACGTCCCCGAGACCAGGACTATTCTGATCGAAGCTATAGGCATCTTACCTCTTTCTTTAGGCGAGCTTATTCACCATTAAGTCTGCATACTCTGTTACTCATAGCGAGTCGCTCCGTCCTCCTGTGTAGATGTAGATATAGAGGCACCTTTTTCATTCTGTCTGGTCTGTCTATCACCACAAACCTAGTGATCTCACTTCCAAGAAGACGCAAAGCTAAGAGTCAAGATGCGGGTTCATCTGACGAGCTGGATTTTGAAAGAGTCGGGCACTTATGTTTACTAAACGAACAGGCTCGGTAGTACCTTAACTAAGTTCTTCGAATGGAGGACAAGGGACGGATGAAATTCCCAATGGTATCGAACTGGCTTCTATGATTGCCTTCACATAACTTGAGTAGACGACAGCTGGAAGTCCCTTTTGGTTAATATAGCCGCTTGATTGCTTATTTACTATGAACCAGAATCACTTTCTTTCCGATTTCAAACTTCAGATTTGTCTTTGTCGCTGGTTCGATCTCTGGACGTGCATCGGCGGCCCCCTTTCCATTGAGAGTCCTCCTAAGCCAATGGGCTTTGCCTGAAAATAAGGTATCGAGACCTACTGACATAGATTAAGCAGCTACTAGATCCCCCGTCTTGTCGAAGAATCAAATACTTCGTTCTCATCGATTGGGATTGACTGTCTTCTTTACTTCGACAGATGTGGTCAACCCCAGCTTGCTTATCTACGGCTGCTTCCGTGTAACTTAATGAATTTGATCCAATCCAATAAGCCCGTAAGCGCCGGTACAATATAATTATCATATCCTATAAAGAGGTGGAATCCTATATCTAGTCTTTCTTCATTTCCTGCAGAATCTGATGCTTACTCTTCATTAATTAGAGGGGTGGTCACTCCACTTGAGTCAACCGGCCCCATGTAGGGAAGAGATAGAGCTCTAATAAATCTTTTTGCCAAGGATTGCCGGAGTTTCTTATCTTGACCCTTCCCTTGACTCAACCTTCTGATTCATCCCAAGACTCGAGAGATGTTTTTAGAAAGATACAGAAAAGACTTTCTATCAAAACGAGATTGAAGTATGTTCCAGGACCGACATCTGTGAAAAAGCCGAACTCACACGTTACCACTGGCGCTATGCTGCCTCCTCGTCATCGTGCAGCACTCCTATAACGGTTAATATTAAATATACAATTCTTTGAGACTCCCCAAGGGGAACGGGATCATGCAATAAAAGATTACTATCAATTAAGCTGGTACAGCCACTACGTCTATAGTAGTACTACTTTCGCTGCTCTTCTACTCCCTGGCACTCGTGTCGCCATACCCCCCCGCGGCATTTCCATGACCAACTAGAAATAACCAGCAAAACCCATTCTGAATGGAACCAAACCAACCCATTTTAAGGAACCTCCAACTCTCTTCTTTGAGGATAGCTCCCCTCTTCTATTCCGGACGGGGTTTATTATATTTATTATATTAATATATAATAAATATAGTCTCACTCAATATTCAAAGGATCTTTCATTGATCAGAAGGTGTTGTTTCTTTCCATCCCCAGGTTGCGGTTTAGAAGCACTTCATAGTTTGTTATCCGGAACTCCATTCTAAGGATGTAGCTGCTGAATATCCAATAGTTGACTTAAGAAAAGTTCTCGGACATTATTTTCAAAGAGAGAGTTTGAGCTCTTTTTTAAGAGTGGAGTGGGTTGAGTTGGGAAGCGTCTTTCTTGAGCTTAGCAAGCGGAAGGGCTTTCATCGGAGAGCAAACTCCCGAGATATTAGTGGCTTGATGAACTATCCCATTTATGAAGATTTTCATTTTCGTATGAAACAGATCAGCTGGTCCGAATCAATAGAATCTGGAGTTGTTCGGATGATTGCCCCTGCTGGGAATCGATTCATGCCAAAACGGGACTTCTTCACTTGTCAGTCGCCCGGGGCGCTTCTTGTTTTATTTTCTTGATCCCCTTGTATGATGGTCTCGAACCTGCTGAATTAGCATGCGTTGACCACTTTATCTTGATAGGGGCATTTTATACCTTTCTTCAACCCTCGCACTAAGGGGGCGCATCTAGAAAAAGAAACCAGATGGTTAGAAGTAAAGGCCGAACGTAGGTGCTACACCGAGATTTAATAGCATACCATACATTATGGTAATCACGAGAATCCCTAGGTTTCAGTCCAAAGCTCCAGCCTTTGTGGATCTAGTAGGGGCTTCCGTCCCGTCCCGAACGGATGAGATAATCGAAGTCTTTTCCCGCGTCAGCGGGAGGATGTTAGTGGTCAAAGATCTCAGAGTTTGAAACTGACACAATATAAACCTAAAAAGAAAAGTGATCCTCAATCTTTTTATTGCTGGAGACACGGATTCGTCTTCAATAATTGGTTAATCACTGCGAGCGGCTCTCTGGCCATTATCAGACTAAAGCAACCAGATGTCTTCGCAAGCAAAAGAAGAGTTGTCGCTATTTCTGTCCACCAGTTACCAGGGTATCTATCTATACTGAATACTCATACTCGATCCTTAACCGATGCCGCGGGGCAGACGAAGAATGATTGTATATAATCAAATTCGAGAAAGAATCTCTGCTCCCTCTTCCCCTTGCTTTGAGCAAATCCCCTTCTTGCAATTCTTCTTTTTTTTTTGGTTCGAAATCACTTGCCTGTGTTTTCCGGTTAGCTCTTCTTTCACATTGATCCTCTGCTAAGCTAAGCAAGAAAAAACCTACTAATCCTGCTGTTTCCCCTGCCTTTTGCTTAATGCAAATTGGTTCTTGTCCCGTCTGAAATAGAAATACGTCTTATCGCTCTTGACTACGTGGCACTCACTATTTGTACTCATTCCTCCCATTCCCTCCCCGAATCCCTTCTTTCAATGGATCTTTTCCTGCCTGCGAATCTCCTTCTTCCTTTAATGAAATAGATCGGTCTTCCCGCTTAATCAGTACAAGATTCCCGTCCTCGCTTCTTCCGTGGGGGGGTATAGCGCTTTCCTTCCTCTAGTTCGAGAGTTGCAGGAGCAAGAAAGGGGCTTCCATTAGCATTAGTAGTTGTAGTTGGCACTCATCCCGCTCTTGCTTCCTCGAGCATCGATGCAGCAAGGAGTTCATCGATTGAAGTATTTCAGTATGAGTGAAGTTCCTGTTCTCTTTCGTATCAAGTAGGGATCCTCTGTTTAGCGAATCGATCGCTTTAATCGGTCGAGCTGTCATCCGGAATATGTCCCTAGTTTGGTGAATCTCTCCCGTGCGTCTTCGAAGGGGCAGAGCGCTCATTCCTTTTTTTAAAGACTTCCGGGGGAATCTCTCGTACTGTATCGATCGGTCATCCGTGAACTCTCGCATCTGTTTAGCGAATCGATTTTCTGTTTAGCTTAGCTCATCCCGGTTTATAGAAAACGTTCTTCATGGCCCTTTTTATTTGCTAAATCGCGAGTTTACGGGGGTCTTTAGGGTCACGATAGGTCCCTTCAAATGCAAAAGATAGGCCGTTTATTGAAACTGGAATTCTATAAGTATAGTAGGCAAGGAAGGACTTATCTGAAAGGAAGGTAACGGCTGGCCTGGCCCATAGGGACATCGGTTTAAGCTCCCTCAATGGGTAGCTCATCTCATTGGCTAGCTAGCTCATATGGAATAGGTCTCTGGCTTGCTCCTGTCTGCTCTTTGGTTATCTATCGGAAAGAGTCGTAATCTTTCCTTTCTGTCCACAAAGAAATTCTTTCTATTGATTCCCGCGAATCTGGAATCTCTGTAACTATGGCAAAGGGTCAAAGCGTTCTGATAAGGGAAGAAGATACGTAAGCCTCTTTTGTCTCGAAAAAGGCCTTTCTTTTAGGATATCTCTTTCTGGTTATGATTGAATCGTCCGGAATGGCCGATTTTGCTAAATGAAAACGTGAGTTTCGGGTCTCTTTAGGGGTCGATTGGTCGTCTGCTGAGGTCGAAATCCCTTTCTCTTTGAGCTTTGTAGCTTATCTTCGGATAAATCAAATTTAGCATCTGCGTAATACGCTTTTGCTTCGCTAAAAGGATTCGCATCTGCTTTCACCCTCTTCTGCTCACCACTACTTGAAACATTGGTGATAAGTAGAAGGGATGACACAATTATCATGCATCCAAGGCCGCCCAAGTAGAACTTTGATGTTTCCGCATCAATGACATATTAAGGGGTATGGTATCCTCCCATTCCTCGATCTTTAAAGTCGTACAATGCCCGGAGACCTCTGCCTACTTTGGTGAAATCCTTGGATAAGTAAGATTGCTTGGGGCCAATCGCTGAATAGCAATCCCGAGCCGTTTTAGCATTCTCAAAGGTAGGAGATTAACAGCCGATCCCCCATCTATCATGGTTCTTGTTATCTCCAATCCATTAAGGTATCCTGAAATGAACAAAGGCCTTTTATGCTTAATGAGTCCTGGTTGCAAGTAATCGTCCGTAAACGTGATCAAAGCCAAACACTCGGCATAAGTTGGTTCACTACTTCTCATCTCAACTTGGTTAACTTCATTAGAAAACTCCTCTGGGTTCGTTAATGCGTATACTAGGGACATCCTTAGTTCTGCAGACATCTTCAATGCATCGTATACGCTGAGGAGTGCAGGAATCTTTTTGAGATGAGCTAATATGTCATAGCGAACATCTTGTCCATTAGCCGCTAATCTTTGACCAGCAAGCATTCGTGGTCTCCCTCGTTGGGTAACTGCGTTTTGGCTCGAGAGGGTGCCCCCAGCACCTCGGTCTATAGGGATGCCCCCCAGGGTTTTGATTTTGCGATAGACCATGATCCTGGACGGGACTTTCAGGATTTGGGGATGATCTATTCTTAGACTGAGAAAACTCTTGCACAAGAATTTGACCGGAACGGGAGGTAATTTCTTCCCAGATTGTAACTCCATCTGGTTGACTTGGGCTATTTCTTCAGAAATCTGAACCATCTGGCATGATAAGACTAGACTCTACCTTCAAAAAATTCATCAACTTTAGAGGTCCGGCCGTCAGGTGCTGCACTCCCCACATCCCCTGAGACTGAAGAAGTATTTAAACCATCGGTCTTGTTCAGATTGGAAGTCCCAATCATCATCGGAGTCACTCCATTCATGATTTGGAATATTCCATCCTTGAGGGGGCTTTCTTGCTCCGAACTCTTGGAGAAAAGCTACCACCATAGCTCCCCACGTCGGTATGGATCTCCAGGCGAAGTTATCATACCAAATAAGGGTTCTTCCCATAAGCGAGTAACGAAATTGTTTGAAACAGAGAGCCTCGACAGCTGCTCTTACCCCACACTCTTGTTGAAAATACACCAAATCAATGCGTCATCTCCGGCATTCAACCGGAACAAGTTAGGGATTTGGTATTCAGGGGATTCATCCATTCTGGATAAGGAGCTATTATGACTCTGACTCCTATTCCATAACCTCCTATAGAGAAGGGACTAAGGACTTGCTCTAACCCGGCTCGCCCTTGCTTGAGTACCGCAGGTAGCGGCATAAGCATTAGTAGTTAGATTAGTCCTTACTCCCCTTGCCCGGATCCTTTCACCTACTCACCTATTTCCCTCTTGCTTGTGTCCCTTGCTTCAACACAAAGGAAAAGCGTTTACCATTGGACAACTAATAAAAGCCATACTTCTCTAATAACCATAGTCCTATGAATATTACAAGTAAGCGTCACTCCGCTTGCATCATCCATATTCTTAGTCAGTAGCTTGCTTGAGATTTTGAATTAGGGCAAGTAAGGTTTCACTCCTTCTTACTGATTACTACTAACTAGGGCTAGGGTTTAGTTCCTTCTATACCTGAAATCCTACGACGAACTAAAGGCAAATTATGGAGGGACTAGCTTTGCTTACTTCCTCCCCCTGTGATAGTATGATTGTTCACAATCATACCTCGCTTCCACAACATAAAGGCAGAGAACGCTGCTTTGGTTTGGTACCGTAGGAACAGAAGCAGTAGTTGTTAGATTTATACTGACTCCTAGTATATGCATTATTTTTTTTTAATTGCCCTGCCCTATACAAAAAATAGGGTAAAGGCAACTAGTCGTCAGGGTACAAAATTCTCCTCATTAGGTCAAAAAGAATCCGCGTATCTTTATTGATTGGCCTCATTTTGAATATGGTATCAGAGCTCTTAGGGTTTAACGAGTGAGCCTCCTTCCTTTCCAAGCTTTGCCGTGATCTCCTTTATTTTATCATCTTTCCGGCGCCAGCCAAGATCTATCACAGAAGCTGGGATTCACCGTGGAGATTGCTGGTCACATAGCCTAGGGGCTACCGCAGGCTCGCTACTATATGACCTGTGACGTTGAGGCAAATGATAAAAGAAATTCTCTCCCCTCGTTCTGTCTTTCTTCAACAGTTAGAGAAGGACTTATACCTACCGGTGACCGGCTCTATGAGCACCTTTGGGCGGAGGTTTCTCGATCAACTTTCTTACGCATTTTCAGAAAGACTGTGAACCAAGACGAAGAAAGAAAGAACTCTTACTTATATACAGAATTATCAATGGCACATCCGCTATCTATCTTTAAGTCGGAAATATCTACTTGAATCTCTCAACAGCAGACGATTCGTTGCATCTAGGGTTCTGGCTTTCAATCGAGAAAGAATATGAGGTGAGGAATCCTGCACCTTTTAGGCTATTAAGGACAAGTTCCTTGCCTTGTCTGTCGAAGCGCTCGGGCAGAGAAGATAGCAGTAAAAGGTAATTTCTGATTTATCATATCTCTTAATTTCTGATTAAAAAGGCAAAAGGAAGACAATGAGATCTCAAGGTCAAGCCTTGAGCCTGAAAGCTTAGTATGGTAAGATAGTTTTCCAACTTTCCCAACTGCTTCTTCCGAGCTGCCTTTCCTTCGGCTTGTAACAAAGGCTCTCAGAGGCCTTGATCGTTTACGGCCTGTTTCGGCTATTTGATGGACGAATGTGTGCCCTATTGGAGCCGTTTCCGAGCCTTACTTCTTAGTCTGATTTTGATAATAGGTGGAGTTTTCCCTGAGTCGCCTATAGGTTGGAGCGCTCGTTTGAACCTCGCCCTTCTCCTAACTCTCTCCATTCATTGAGCTACCTTCGCTTTCCTTAAGGTGCTCTTCTCTTATTCGTATGATAAGTATATGTAGGAGTGGAACCTCTTTAAGAGCTTTTCCTTAGCTATGTCCCTTAGCCAATCAAGCCTGACTTTTCCTTTTCTTCTTTTGTTTCCTGCCTCGGTCAGCTAGGCCCACAAAGGCTAAGTAATATAGTAAGGAAGAAAGAACGATTTTAGAATTGAGGCCTTTTTGAAGCTCGTTTCAAGCCGGATTTTTTTGCTATCTTAGTATGATAAAGAGAAAAGCGAGAGTGACTTATTTTATTGACATAAGCTCGGGAAGCAGCACAAGCGAAGTACTCTCGTGAAGAGAAAGAAAGCAGCTAGTTCAGCTCGTCATATATAGGGTAAGTAGTTCAGTGAAAGCGTGAAGAATAAAATGCCTCTTTCGGTTAGCGGGACAGCTGGAAGTCGAGGGTGACTTTCAAGCAATATGTAGGCGCAGTTGGAAAGCGATGCGCTCAAGCCTTTATGGATAAATAGGTAGTACAGAAACTCTTCTTTGCGGTGAGCGGTACGTCTAAGTTCCGGTAGTGCAAGGCGAGATGTAGGCCTATCAAAAGTGAAGCTACAAAAATACAATCCGATTATCCTTATGAAAGCGGTATCCTAAAAGTACTTTCAAGGAAGCCCTTTAATGAAAGCCGGACCTGAAGAGACGTAGGCCGATACTAGAGTCCGATCCGAACCTTCACTTTCACCTTCACCCTCGATGTTTAGTGAAGAAAAACCAAGATGCGAATGCGAGTGCAGATGCTTTTTTGCTTGCGATCAATCTAGTGAGCTCTTTCAAGCCGGCTTTAGGTTTAGACTGAAATCTTTGTCTTTCCGGGCGTTAGTCGAGGGAGGAGAGCGAAGCGACCAAAAGAGGAGGAGGGCGGTAGGTAGGCTAGACAGGGTGTCAAGAGCTTGATAGTCGAATAGGTAGAGAGAAATTCGACTCGTGATTTTCAATCAATCAAGGAATGGTTCCAGGATCCTGGTAAACAGGAATGGAGCTTTCGAAGGCAGGCGTACATCCATTACGCACCTACTCTCACATGGTGGCAGCGTGTGGGGTTTGTTCCATGGATTAAGCTACGTTGTCTGGTTCAATTGTGAATACATACGTAGGTGGGCCTTGATTGTGCTTAAGGGGATCTCCGCTGCAAATTCCCGCACGTAATGGGATCCCAGATGAGATAGAGTGTCCGGCCATGGATCAGCCCCTATTAGTAAAGAAAGGCAAGATCTGTATATGCCCTTTTTCGGATATAGAGTTGGGATCCACTTCGCTGGTGAAGCCTTCAAGGTAGGTACAATGCGAGTCAGCCGTTCTTCTTCCGGACCTACGTGTGTAGCATGGTCGTCAGCTCATCCCGGATAGAGAAGTCGCAAAATCCAATCCTAATCGTGAGTGTCTTTTTCTCATGTGAAGGTCGCGTTAGTGCTTTGATAGACTACTCAGAGAGACTCTTTAGGAGCGTCCCTTCGCAGTTTCGGCTTGCCTCTGGAAGCTCCATTTTGATACCTTAGCGGACTACTTGTTTGAAGCTTTCAATATTCAGTTCTCAATGACCGGATCTCGCACTTCCTTCCCCACCCACCTACCCTCTTTACCAGGTTGGTTTTTTGCCCTAAAATTCAATGAGACAAGTCCCTTCTTCGCTATGCGAGACTGGAAAAAAACAAGGCTTTTTTCCTTCTAGTAGTGGGAAGTTATTTTAGTAGCAAACCGGAAAGGTTTTCTAATTGGTTATCTTAAGGGATTTTTTTGGTCTGCAGTGTACCGCTCCGTGGGTAAAAGATCGAAAATCATGCCCGTGGCATACCTACTGCGATGCCCAAGAGTCTTCACTCGTCTTAGAGGTAGTTACCGCCCCGTGGGAGACCGCTACGCACCTTGGATCGCCCCCAGCAGAGTGAGGGGTAGGCTATGGAATTGATTTAATTAGCATTACTTAGAGCAAAGAGAGAGATTTCTAAATTAGTAGCTTATTCAATCCGATCGGGAATAGGATAAATAAAGGAATAGGAAGAAAAGCCCCTCTCCGACAATAAGACTTTAAGGCTTAGCTCTGCGAGCCCGCCGCTACGCTCCTTTTTTACAGAATTAATGGTCAACGAGAAAGAACCTTGCCTTAATAATCTCTTTCGAGATAAAGGTTATTACAGAGGTGAAGGCACCCATCTGGCTTTTGAAGGAAGGCTAGTCACTCCCGCTCGACTTCCTGAAACTAAGGAACTGGCCTTAGATCGGCTCATTTGGAGGGAAGAAAGATTTCTATTAATCGATAGGCTTAGACCTCCTTACCTCTGTGATAGCCTATTTATCCAGTTTACGAGGCTTTCAGTCTACGATAGCTAGTTACAGATGATAAGGAAAGGATAGGGCTAGTTTCAGATTAAGCTAGTTTTGAATATAAGGAGAGGTTGTCTTATACCATTCGTGCCTAACTGACTTTTTAAAGCAGACAGACAGATGTCCATTCAAAAGAAATTTCAGCAATCTTCGATCAAAGAGCGCTAGCGCTTGGTGATTCAATTGCATCACAGTTGATTCTCGAACAAGAACAGCGCTTAGGCATTCAGTACGACCGGTTATTCCAGCAAGAGCGGTAACAGATGAAATAGCTAAGAGGGCATTCTCTCCACCAGCTCATTCCCTTCCCGGATTAACTGTCCGTGGGATATCTTCCTACTATTTATCCTTCCTTTCCTCCCTCACTCTGTGATCCAATGCATATTAGGGTTTTTACCTTCTTGTTCTTCCTCCAAGAGCGCTTCCTCTTGCAGTAGATATTCAATCTCTATCACTAGCAGCTTAACGTCCTTCTTTCAAACAGTCTATTCCGATAGTGCCACGGCCCTCTCTTTCCTCTCTCTGCGGTTAATCCAATAGTGACGATATCCCCGCAAAGATGTTCTCGAATGCGCCGTTCTATTTGCTTTGTTAGAATGCCCTCTTGCTGCTTGAGAAGGAGCTCATAACATAAACTGACACTATTCAATGTCTCGAGTAGGCCAATTGCCCGCTACGCCCCTTTGCTTTGCCATCTCGTGAGTAGCTGTTAGATGCGTCCTTCCCGCATGAACAGATTCTGGGCATCTTCGATGAGAAGGAATTGGATCAGAAGCATCGAATGCAAGCCAAGCTGTGGAAGAATAGGGTCTTTGCAAGATGCGCTCTTAGCAAATGAATCAGAAGGCTATTCGGGATAATTTCGGAAGATGTCCATCACCATCAAGCCATCCCATTGAAGACGATTACTTCTATTGGCTCGAGCAAGGAGAAATAGTGTAAGGAATAGGACAAGTTGCCCTAAGTTACTTCTTGACCATTAATTCTTTGCATATGGGCAATTTACTGTTTAAAGGAAGTGCCATCCTTATGCCATAGTAGAAAGGAATATGCCCCGAATGGTCTGCAATTAAGAGATATGATTCTCAGGGGCATCTCTTTAGCATCCTAGTAAGGAGCTTACCTTATTGCCCTGGAACACATATTCTAAGAATCGAATGCCCTTGTTTGGCTGTTAGCAAGTCAATTCCTTTACCTAGCGGGAGGGCCATTTCTTCAAGAGTGAAATTGAGAGACAGTCCCCACAGCCTCCACGCGTAAACGTATCCCCTTTCCCGTGATGATGCTTTGTTAACCCCCCTTACTGGGGGTCTGCTTGTAAGAAAACCCTGCATGGAATTGGTCACATGAAGGGTAGTACCCGAATCAATCCACCATGCATAAGTAGATAAATAAAAAGAAAGCAACTTTTCAGGCACCAGGGCATAGTGATTACATTCCTTCACTCCTTAAAAAACCGAAGCTTTGAACCAAATGTTGTATCACATGACGGCGAAATCACTCACGTGCAGTTCGTTCTCAGTAGCCTACGTCCTTTCGGAACCTAGGAATGAATCTATGTTCAGAAAAAAGCCCAGCTCGCTACAGTCCTATAACCAAGCAGTCAAAAGAGGGTAAGAACTAAAAGCTGTCCGATCCAATGCAATCTCATTCACTACTTGTAAACCTCCGAAAAATGCGAAAGGAGCCCACATGCCCTCTCTCCTTTCCCCCACCTCACAAGGATATTGATGAGAATAGAATCCTAATGAGGTGGGCCTCGCCCCAGAATGTGGAGCTACTCTTCTTTTTTGTCGATCGAGCCGGTTCCACGTTTGGAAAGGATGCTGTACCCCTCTATGACCTGTCTTCTCATCATAGGAACCAATCTCCTTGGTTCTCCTCTATTAGTTAATTGGAATGTTCGGCTTTTCAGAATCATCCTTCTTCATTAGATTAGCATTTTCTGTCCCTTCATTGCATTCGGCATGATCTTTTTTTGGGCCGGAATGAATCGTCGATTTAAAACTGAACTACCCCGGTTTTGGCCCGCCCACTTACCCCTTAACATGAGAAAAGAAAGATCTTTTATTTCTCTCAAGATAAGAGAATCAGGTCATCAACCGTAGTTCATTTCACCAAAGTCCCGGCCCTCCCGGCCCGGCCAAACAGAATTCCTTGAGTTGAGTAAAGGACACAGAGTTCCTTCCTTGTGAGTGAAGATCCCGGGCCATCTGATTAAGAGAATTTATTTCTCTTATATCAATCTCGCGAGGATGTACATACACCCCCCCTGGCTGGGGGTTTTTTAGTTCTGCTTCGACCTGTTCTCTCTTAATATCAAGAAAAGAGAGAAAATTGTCTAACGCACTAGCATGTTCGCGCGACCCCGGGATCAACTCGCCGTGTAAAAGACCATCAAAAATCAGAAAACACTCTCGTTTGCGCTCTCGGATCTGGAGATCCCTATTCTCAAAATCGAGGATTCGGTTGTACTCTTTTTGAGTTGCTGCGCTTTTTATATTTTCTTCGACTTCCTGAAAGAAAGCGAAAGAGGTTTTCCCCATAAGAAAAGGGGACTCCTCGTTACCGAAAGCAAGCACCCTTTGGCGCAATGAGTTCTCTTGGCTTAGATTCCGTTGAACCTGCCCCGGCTCGTCCGGCCACGGCTCTAAAAGAACCTGCAGCTCGAACGAACTTTCTGAAGATGAGGATACAGCCGAGGCGTCCGTCATATGTAGAACAATCAGTCCGATGACTGAAGGAAAGATAGATATTTTGAGAAGGTGGCACAAAATAAGAATTAGGGCATAGAGTATGATATATATTACTATATAAAGAAAGATATAGATTCGTCTATAAAAAAGAGAAGTTTTGTATGACCGGATCCATCGTTTAACAAGCAAAATGGAGATTAGGAGCAATAAGGAAAAGAGAACGACTCCTGTGGCATTTCCTTTTCCTAAAAAACGACCGAAAAAACCTGCTACGGAAAACTACCGAGCAGGGGAAAAAATATGATAAGTAGACGATTAAAAAGCATAACAAAAAGTAGTCGGGTTTGAACTCCTCTTCCAGTTCTATTGATCAAAAGCATCCAGCAGCGTCACGCCGGTTTCTCATTCTATTAGAATGAATTTTTCACAAGATTCTTGGCCCCAACGACAAAGGAACGAGCATTTTCGGGGACTAGCCCGCTTCCCATTAAAAAAGAGGGAATTTCTCCGGTCCTCTTTCATGTGGAATCGTTTTAGATCGTACCCAAGCCCGCCTTCACTTTCTTATGTGAAAGAGGTCTTGCTTTATGAGACTGAAACCTTCTTTCTTCGATCGGAAGACGGATGAGATCAAAAAGGCCATCATTGGGGCAAACGATGCAATAGCTTCGGTTAGAGCAAAGCCCAAAATGGCATAACCAAATGATTGTTTAGCCAATGATGGATTTCGCGCCACGGAATGGATCAAAGAACTGAACACGTTTCCAATACCGACTGCAGCTCCCGCTGAAGCAATTGTAGCAGCTCCGGCACCCATTGATTTTGCACCTTCTAACATCTCGGGTTGAGAATTCTCGTCACGCTTTTTCATTCACGATTTTATGTTATGGATTTCTCGTCGATTCTTCCCCTCGTTCCTTTTCTCTTGGGCATCGCAGTAGGTATGCCACGGGCATGATTTTCGATCTTGTACCCACGGCACTGAACACCAACCCAATCTCGATTTAAAAAGATCAAACAACTCAACTGGATACTTACGCTTCAATACTACTCACTTACGCAAGGATACATGAAGGAAGAAATAGAAATACACCTTCATAAGAAAGAAAGGGAACCTTTTTTTTTGATTTTTCTCTCCTAGAGAAAAATTTGATGAATCAAATCCAGTCATAAGAGATACAATAAAATAAAAAGAAACCCCAAAACAAAGGGGAGAAAAAAGAATCTCTAATGAAAACGATAAGAAGGAAGTCCAGATAAATCATGAGAAAGGAATCGACCAATTTCTTGGGGAGGATCATTCCACCAAACCAAATGAGATTGCAAAAGTCCCAGATTAGCCAGAGAATCTGCTGGTGAATTTCCTTCTCTATAGATATGGGACGCATGGAACCGCAACTTTGTAATATTATCCAAACAATTAAGCCATCTATTTCGAATCTGCCATGGTGGGGAAAATTTCGGATTGTATATGCATGAGATAGCTGTTAATGAATCACACTCCAGCCAAAGAGAATTCCAACCACAGCATACTCAATTGCTAAGATTATCGCCATAATCTCTGCATAAAAGGATGTTTGAAATCCTAAAGGAGCCGCAAAGCAACCATAGCATGCACCTGAATAATCACGAAAAAGACCACCTGCAGCTGCGAGTCCAGGATTTCCTTTTTCAAGCCCATCGGTATTGGCTTTCATCCAAGGAAAATCAGGCTTACACCAAATAATAAGATCTTGGGAGCTTTACGTAAATGAGCTGGAATTCCAATGTTAGATAAAACTAATTGATCTGAACCAGAAGCCATAAATCCAGGACAAAAAGAACTAATCTGCCGCAGCATAGCCTGACATTGAGCCTTAATCCGAAACAAAGAAGGCTTAATATTTTCAAAGCGCAATGAAGATGCTTGGGGGTTGCCTAAATACCGATTTGACTGATTCGAATTAGTTAGTGGGACAAAACTTTGGATTATGCTTGGGGTTTGTCCCACTATTTTTTCTCTTAATACTTATTAAGTATTTTTCCTTGCTTTAATGTATTTCATGCATTTGCATTCTATTCATGTATTTAGATTCCTTTGAGGGGTAAGGCTCATTAAGTCCCCCCCTGTCTAGGTGTCATCTTTCTTTTTTTTATTTTATATAATAATTTCTCCGTCGAGGTTTACCCGTTTTTTCTTTGAGGCGAATTCAAAACAGTTCGAATTGTCAAATCGTCAATTACTGACATTGGTAAACGACCTAAAGCAATTCTATTTTCTATTCGTGACGGTCGTAAGTAGCAAGTTAATATTCTTCAGTCATTGCAATTTGTTGGACAATACTCAACGCAGTTACCACACGAAATCAATACTGTAATTAAGCAATCGTTTCTTTCGAATATAAGTTTCCAATCAACAACAGGCAGATCTATAGGACATACACGAACACATACTTCACAAACAATACATTTATAAAATGGAAAATGGATTCGACCGGCTCCGATGTGATTAATTTTTCATAAGGATATTGAATAGTTACAGGTAAACGATTTGCTTGGGATAAGGTAATCATGAAACTTTGACCAATGTACCTTGCAGCTCGTACTCTTTTGTTTACTATAATTCATGAACCCAGTTACCATAGGGAACATATCGTGAATATCTATGAATAATTTGATTTTCTTTCTTTTGAGACAAGTCGTGAATATCGTATTTCTTTTTTCTTTACAGTGAAAGGAGTTGGGAAAAAGTTGTTAATAATAGATTACCGAGAGGTAAAAAAAATTTCCAGCCAAGATTTCATAGTTGGTCCATTCTTAGTCTAGGTAAAGTCCATCTTGTTGTGATAAGAATGAACAAGAAAAGAACAAATAAGTTTTAGCTAATGTAATAAAGATACCAATTGTCGTTCCAAAGATTCCATCCGCTTTATTTATTTCAAATAGCTCAGGAACTAATATGTACGGAATGGAAAGATTCCAACCACCCAAGTAAAGAATAAAGAGGAAAGTTTTTATAATTACGGAAAGGAAAATTATTTGGTATGCTGGGAGGTATCCCTATCAATAATTATCTAGGGGAAGACGATATTATGGATATAGAGAAAATTTCGGATAGAAAATATTTTGATTGGAGAATTCTCAATTTTTGTCTTAGAAATAATATCGAGATTCAATCCTGGGTTGATATGGATACTGGTACCAACAGGAATCACAATACTCAGATCGAGACGGATAATTATCAAATAATTGATAAAATTAATAACAAAGGTCTTTTTTTTCTTACAATTCATCAAAATGAAGACATTAACCCAAAAAACCAAAAAAGAACCTTTTTTGAGGAATGAATGACGAAATACTAAGTAGTCCTATATCAAATCTGGAGCTTTGTTTCTTCCCAGAGATTGGGCGACTTTTTAATGCATATAAAACGAAACCGTGGATCATACCAATCAAATTACTTCTTTTCAATTTTAATGGAAATGCAAATGGTAATCAAAACATAACTGGAAAGAAAAAGGAAGATAGGAAGAAAATATTTATATCATCGAATCAAAAAAAATCTCTTGAATTAGAGAATGGAAGTCAAGAAGAAAAAGAACCCGCAGGCCAAGGAAATCCTAGATCATATGCACAAAACCAAGTAAGTCTTGGATCAGTTTTCTCAAACCAAGAAAAAGATGTTGAAGAAAAGTATGCGGGATCTGACATGAAAAAACGTAGAACGACAAAGCAATACAAGAGAAACACAGAAGCAGAGCTTCATTTCTTACTAAAAAAAGATTTGCGTTTTCAGTTGAGATGGGATGATTCTTTAAATCAAAAGATAATCAATAATATCAAAATATATTGTCTCCTACTTCGACTGAGAAATCCAAGAGAAATTGCTATATCCTCTATTCAAAGGGGAGAAATGAGTCTGGATATTTTGATGATTCAGAAGGATGTAACTCTTACAGAATTGATGAAAAAGGGAATAGTGAGTCTCGAACCAGTTCGTCTGTCTGTAAAAAATGATGGACAATTTTTTATATATCAAACCATAGGTATCCCATTAGTTCATAAGAATAAGCGCCAATTTCAATTTAATAAAGCCTAGGGTTTTCTTCTCTCCTTTCTCCTTAATCGTTGGTTTCTTTCTTCTTGATTAAGAATGGCAGACGTATTCTTTGATGAAATCACTGCCGTGATTAAACCCAATCCTCCCTCTTCATCCCTTTCCCCGATTTCCTCTTCTAAACCAATCTCTAAACCAAAAACCTTTGCGTCAGTGCTCCAAAAATCTGATGATCTCGGTGTCAATTTAAGTCAACTCCCATCACCAACCCTACGAGGTGATGTTATTTTCGTGAAGATTAACGAAGATATCTATCAGAAACTAGTTGCCAAATGCAAAAACAGTCTTCTGGGTAGATTGCTTCTGCGCAAAGGCTCTAAACCCATGAAACTTGATCAACTTCGACCTGCCCTCCAATCTTTATGGAGCCCGATAAAAGAATGGCACATCATGCCACTACCCAAAGGATATTATCATATTCTTTTTTCTTCGGAGGAAGATCTACGGCGTGTGTGGGGAGGAGGCACCTGTACCCTACCTCAAGGTCTTTTTAGACTTTCCCAATGGAAAGCAGATTTGAACCCCAATACTACTCTCTTACAAACTCACTCTCAAGTGTGGATCCGGCTGTATGGAATTAGTGCAGAATATTGGCATCCCCGCCTCCTCATGGAGATGGCTAGGGGTGTCGGAACGCCTCTTCAACTTGACCCCATGACCAAAGAGGGGAAGTTCGGTTTTTATGCAAGGATTGAAGTAGATGTTGATCTCTCCAAACCCCTTCCAGAGTCTATCATGATTGAACGTGAAGGATATGGATTTCCTGTTGATGTGGTTTATGAAAAGCTCCCTCCGCTCTGCTATTTTTGTGGGCTTATTGGGCACAACTCCTCAGCCTGTAGACAGAACAATAAAAAGAAAGACTCTGAACCTGCGAAGCCGAAGGTCAAACAGATTTATCGTGTCAAGGCTCCTATCTCCGAGATCCCCGAAAGTACCCAGGAACCAGGTAACCATACGAATACCAATCCTTTAACTGATAATCTCCAAATTATTGATAGGGTTGTTGATCCGGATACTCATGCAAATAACTCGGTTGATCCTGCTAAGGAAATTTCTTTGAATCCGGAGATCTCTCATGATGATAATACTATGTTATCTAATCCTACGGAGTTGGATGCTCTTGAATTTGATACTGTTATTGAGACTAAATCCATGGGGTCTAATCCGTTGACCACATCTCTCCCAATCAGTAAAGAGACAAATACTCAGTCTGGCCATAGTGACTGCGATGCTTTTATTCCAGCTGGTGACAAGTCTCCTCCTAGTACTCCCACAGTTTACTTTGGTGAATCTTCCAAAGAGTCCAGCAAAATGCATTCCGATTCTCCAGCCTCGGAACCTCCAGGTTTTGATAAACGGGTTCATAATGAAGTTGCTACTGATTCCCCCCTTTCTGCCCCTCCAGGATTTGAGCAAAAAAAATCATGGGCTGATGATTGTGAAAAAGAGGATAACCCTACAACGCCAAAATCTTCTCCTGAGTTTCATCATGAAATCGATATGGTCTTGCAAGTTACTAGTGCTTCAACTGATCAGAATCCTGAAGAGTTTCAGGAAGTCTTGTCAAAATCTCAGAAAAAGAAGAAGAAAAAAGCCCTTCAATCCCAGCGTACGGAACCTTACCTCACTAGAGGGCGTAAAATTGTGATTCCGCGATGAAAGTTTTCTACTGGAACATACGGGGTATCGGCAATCCTCGTTCTCAGATGGAATTTTCTAATTTCTGTAGAATTCATAAGCCCGATTTTATTTGCATTGCTGAACCAATGGTTGATTTCTCTTCCATTCCCTCTCATTTTTTGTTATCTCTTAATTTAACCCTTGTTGCGGTCAATGATAGAGCTTCCTCCTTGCCTAACATTTGGGTTCTATGTAATAATTTGCTGGATCCTACTGTTATTTGCAATTCTTCTCAGCGGATTTAGGTTCAGATTGAGCTTGACAATGTCACCTGCTTACTTACTTTTGTCTACGCATTTACTAATCCTTATACGAGACGGCAATTATGGCAGACTCTATCTGACTTGTCTTTGAATTGTGGCCCTTGGATGGTTATAGGGGATTTTCATTCTGTTCTTGGATCCCATGAAAAGAAAGGTGGATGCCCCCCTCTTCAACTCGCTTGCAGTGATTTCAAACAAATGTCTGATTTTTGTAACTTGATTCATCTTCACACCATTGGAGCTCCCTATACATGGTCTAATGGTTGGAGAACCCGTGGTCATATTTCACTTCGGCTGGACAGATCTCTTTGTAATCCTGAATGGCTCGATAAATGGTCGCAGACTTCATGCCATACTCTCCCACGTCTGGTATCTGATCACAAACCTCTTCTTTTTATTGTATTGCTAATAAAGACATGTTTGGTGGCCCTAAACCTTTCAGGTTTCAATCCATGTGGATAGAACACGGCTCCTTTCAAGATGTTGTTTCATCTAGCTGGAAAAACACGATTGTTGCAGGTTGTCCCATGTATATCGTCCTTGCCAAGCTTCGGTCTCTCAAAGCTTGTTTGAGGACATGGAATAAAACAGTTTTCGGTGATGTTCATTCCAAAGTGGAGAAGGCCAGAAATTCCCTTGCTCAAGTCCAATTATCCATTTCAGAGATGGGCTATACCCCGGCTATTTATGAGGAGGAAATCAAAGCTAAACAATGTCTTATGGAAGCTCTTCAATTTCAAAATACGGGAGAAATCTCGTGTCTCATGGTTAAAGGATGGTGATAAATGCTCAAAGTTCTTCCACACTTATGCCAAGTTCAAAGGTGCCAAGGCTTTTATTCATGCTCTTTCAATTGATGATGTTCTAGTTGATGACAAGCAAACCATTGCAGATCACGTTGTGCAGTACTATCAGGAGTTGTATTCTTCTACCAGTTCGTGTATTTCTTCTGCTGAAATGTCTTCTATTATTCCTTCTTTGGTCACAGAGAATGATAAAAATTTCCTCACTGCTATTCCTACGGATGAGGAGATTAAGAGTTGTGTCTTTTCCATGGATCCCGGAAGTGCGCCTGGACCAGATGGTTTTAATGTTGCCTTTTATCAATCTTGCTGGCATATAGTAGGAGATGACGTGTGCAGGGGTGTGCGACAATTTTTTCAGAGCTCATGGCTTTACCCGAACATGAACTCCAACTTAATTTTTTGAATTCCCAAGACTCCGGGAGCTATTAATATTACTCAATTTCGTCCTATTGCTTTGGCCAATTTTTTCTTAAAAATAATTCCGAAGATCATTGCTGACAGACTTGCTTCGGTGGCCAGCCGTATTGTATCTCCGAACCAACATGCTTTCATTAAGGGCAGAAATCTTGCGGATTGTGTTGCTCTTCTTTCAGAAGGAAAGGAGTTCATTTTATGGATAAGAAAGCTCATGGTGGAAATGTGGGTTTAAAGTTGGATGTCACGAAGGCTTTTGATACTATGAGCTGGGATTTTCTTTTGTCTGTTTTTGGACACTTTGGCTTCTGTGAGACTTTTCTTTCATGGGTGAAAACTATCTTGGAATCAGCTAGACTGTCAGTCTTGATTAACGGATCCCCTCATGGCTTTTTCGGGTGCTCAAGGGGTGTTCGTCAGGGTGATCCATTATCTCCCATCCTCTTTTGCATTGCTGAAGATTTCTTAAGTCGCGGCCTTGCTAAACTTTTTTCTGAGAAGAAGATTTCTACTCTTACAACTCCAAGAAATTGCTCTGCTCCTAGCCATGTTTTATTTTCGGATGATATTTTTGTTTTTTGCAGGGCAGATGCAAGATCTCTAAATAATCTCAATACTTTCTTGGGTCATTATGCAGCTGCTTCGGGTCAGATTGTCAACTGCAACAAAAGCTCTTTCTTTTTAGGCAGTCGATCCCAACATAGAAAAGATGCAGTAGCTTCCATTCTGAATTTTTCAGAAGGATCACTTCCTTTCAATTATCTTGGAATTCCCATTTTCAAGGGCAAGCCGAAGAGAGAATTTTTACAGCAGACAAAATTTTGTCCAAGCTTTCGGCTTGGAAGGGGAAGCTTCTTTCTCTGGCGGGAAGAGCTCAATTGATTCAATCCGTTATCCAGCCCATGTTCCTTCATAGCTTCAGGGTGTATAAATGGCCGCTTAATTTGCTCAAGTTCATTACCAAGCGGATAAAAAACTTTCTTTGGTCAGGTGAGGTGGATAAAAGTAAATGTGTCACTATTGCATGGTCCAAAGTTTGTAAACCAAAAGTGGCAGGGCGTCTTGGCCTACGGGATCCAAAACAACTCAATAATGCAGCTGTTCTCAAATTTTCCTGGGATTCTTTGAAGTCGAATACTGATTGGGGCTCTTTAGTTAGATCAAGATTCAAGGTTACCAGCTTCCAATTCTCTACAGCGTACATGAAATCCGCTATATGGCCAGGCATCAAGGAAGCACTCCCTATCATTTTCTTGCACTGCAGATGGATAGTTGGTAATGGAAAGATGGTTAATTTCTGGTTGGATCGGTGGGTATTGAATCCTATTGCTTCAGTCCTGGATATTTCCAGCATTCAAACTCACCTAAAAGGTTCTGTTAGTAATGTTATTCGTAATCAAAGATGGCATTTTCCTTCAGGGAAAAATTTCCCTCTATTGCAGCAGATATCAAGAGCCTTGCTCTCCCTATTCTTCCATATGACGACAGCCTGATATGGGAACCATCCAAAGATGGCACTCTATCCTTTGGAGACTGCTTTGTTTGACGAGCTTTCCCCAAGGAATTCCATTAATATGGAAATCGTTTATTCCCCAAAAACTATCCACTCTGACTTGGAGAATTTTTCACTTGAAACTTCCTACGGATGATGCTCTAAGGAAAAGAGGATTCTATTTGACATCTGCATGCTTATTATGTGACACGCTCCATTGTGAAGAAACTTTGGATCATCTTTTTCTCCAGTGCTCTTTTGCTCAGCGTAGTTGGAGTTGGATCATGAGCCTCTTCAACACTTCTTTAGCCTTTTCCACTTGGCAGCAATTCTGGCATTCCATTTTCAGCAAAAGGTTCTCTCCCCGGATTTACAATCTTTGGATGGTGGCTTGCTTAATGATGATTTTTCTTATATGGAAGGCACGTAACAAAGTCAGGTTTGACTATGTTAAACCAGTTTTTTCGCAAATCTGTTCTCATGCTTTGGCCACTTTAAGACGACTTGGGACCTTTCTTCCTGGCTTTGTTTTTCCAAGTACTGACTCCTTCATTCTCAACAAAATTGGTATCCCGGTTCATCTTTGTCGGGCTCCAAAAGTTTACAATGTTATTTGGAAGAAGCCTACTTTTCCTTGGTTAAAGGTAAACACGGATGGCCTTTCAAAAGGCAATCCGGGCTTGGCTGCGGCAGGTGGCATTTTTCGGGATTGTTTAGGTGTTTGTCATGGCTGCTTTGCGGAACCACTTGGAATCCAAACTTCTTTCTTTGCGGAACTTATGGCTATTGTGCTTGCTATTGAAATTGCTGTGCATCGTGGATGGTCTTCTATATGGCTTGAATGTGACTCCCTCTCGGCAGTATACTGTCTCAACAATTCTTCCTTTTCTCTTCCGTGGCAAATCCGGGTACGATGGTTTAATTGCATGACAAAACTCAAGTCCATGAACTTCCATGTCTCTCATGTTTTCAGGAGGGTAATCAGGCAGCGGACGCTCTTGCAAACCTTGGTCTCCAACAAATTAACTTCACTTGGTGGGACTCTCATCCTGCGGCTATAGATAGATTCATTAATCATGACATCGGGGAGTTTCCTTCCTATCGTTTTGCCTAGCTCTTTGTTAAGATCTTTTTGTAATAGGATCTTTTTGCCTCTGCTCTTTTTGTATGTACTTTGGATTTTGAATGAATAAAATTTCCCTCTAGGTAAGTCCATCTTACCTAGAGCCTTCGCTTAAAAAAAAAAATAATAATAAAGTTGATAAGAAAAATTTTGATGAATCCATTCCAAGCCATCAAATAATGACTGGAACTAAAGACAAAAATCATTATGATTTGCTTGTTCCTGAAAATATTTTATTCCCTAAACGTCGTAGAGAATTGAGAACTCTAATTTGTTTCAATTCGAAGAATAGAAATGGTATGCGTAGTTACGTTTTTTTTGGATAAAAGCAAAGATCTTGCTAGAGAAAAAAAGAAATTCATTAACTTAAAGTTCTTTCTTTGGCCCAATTATCGATTAGAAGATTTAGTTTGTATGAATCGTTATTGGCCAATAATGGCAGTCGTTTCAGTATGGTA